GCATACTTTATTTATTTATTAGCTATATCCTATACGATTTGATACTGCTGTATCCCTATCATTATGGGATACTATAAAAATAGAATTTTTTAGGAGGAAGAGATATAATGAAATTCTTGATTGGATCTTCTCATAGTAACTATCTATTTTAGTTGATTGATGGATCCAATCACCATTTTAATAAATTAAAAAATTAATAAAGAGAGTGCTTTTATTCGAATTCGAAACGCCTCGTGATCTTCAACCAATTATGTGCTTCAATATAATTACCTGGAGTAAGCGCTATAGCTTGTTTCCAATACTCAGCAGCTTGATCGAACCAAGCCTCCGCAATTTCAGAATCACCCTGTAGAATGGCCTGTTCTCCCCGGTCGGAATAGGTGGTTAAATTCCTTCCCTTAGAACCGTACTTGAGAGTTTCCTGCCTCATACGGCTCAGCAATCGACTCTTTTTGTGTCCCATCTTTTTAATCTACCCTATGCTAACTGAATTTAGGTTTTTCATAAACCTATCCCAGTTTTCTTGGGTTAACCAGACGAAGTTAAGTTAATTACATAAGTTTCAAACTCTAATTTTGATCAATAATTCAGTTTTATCTTTTCTCCTACCTTCATTTAAGAATTAACTCCCCCTATATCGTTAGGATTTTCTGAAAGGTAACTATCTCGGTTTCATCTCAATATATGAAATTCATATAGAATTTTTGAAAAAGACTTTCCTCCGTAAGAAAAAAGAACTTACTATCTTTGGGATCTGATGCTACACCGCTGCTCAATACCTTAGTAGATCGACTCTATTACATAAGTAGATTCCTAACTTTATATCTCATATTATGACATAAGTAAGCAGTTCTTAACTGTATCGACCTAATAACTTGCTAATTGATCTTTACGGTGCTTTCTCTATCAATTCGATCCTTTATCCATAGAGTATATAGGCGTACTTATTTATTTATATTTGAAGTATTTTTCCTTGCTACAGCTGATAAAAATCGTTGCTTTGGACGATACATATGTAGAAAGCCTATTTTATTCTAGTATTTACTAGCCTTTATCTTTTTTCTATAATGGAGATAGTCGCACGTAATGACAGATCACGGCCATATTATTAAAAGCTTGTGGTAAGAATGGGTTTCGTTCTAGTGCCCGGAAATAATATTCCAAAGCCTTCGTATGCTCTCCGTTGCTTGTGTGTATAAGGCCTATATTATAGAGTATATAACTTCGATCATAGGGATCAATTTCTGATCGCGTAGCTTCATAATAATTCTGTAAAGCTTCCGCATAATTTCCTTCGGATTGAGCCGACATCCGTTACGGCCGTTCATTCTATTCAAAGAATCTCCGTTCCAGAACCGTACATGAGATTTTTATCTCATACGGCTCCTCCCCTCTGTGCATAGTACTAAGGGACATAATCTCTGGAATCAAGATTTCACTATTCTCATTATGAACTGATGGGGGCTAGTATTTTTACAAGAAATTTCTAGCCAGCCTTCCCGAAAGAGGTCTTTTCTTAACACCAATTGTATTAGTGCTAGATGGAAATAGTCACTCCAACAATTTCTTTGTTCACAACGCCTTCTATTTCCAGGAATCAGTCACTTCAACAATCTTTGATGGTTATATGGGTATCCAAAGTACAAACGAGATGGATGTTTGTTGTCCCAACCATTCATTCTTATTAGTCCCAATACCGAGAAGGGGTAATTTATAATATAACAAAGTTTTCGTGTTGTTGATTCCGTAGAGTAGTGCTTCTTCCTCATATGCCGCCCATTGGTACTAGTGGCGTAGTATTGACCCACAATCCAGAACCTATAGGTGTAACCTTTCGCTCAATACTCAAATCGATAATTAAAGCATCTGAAGCCGTATCAATCGAGGATACACGACAGAAGGAATTGTTCTATCTTTAAACTTCACCTTCACCAAGCGTTGGTTTAAAACCAATTTGTTTCTTTACTATCCCGAACCACGCTTCTCTCTCAGAATTAAGGTCTAAAAAAGCAAGAAAAAAAATCAAATCGCACCATCTCTGTAATAGGTAAATGCCTTTTTTTCCCCTGAAGTTGTCGGAATTATTCGTAATAATATATTGGCTACAATTGAAGAAGTCTTATCAATAAAATTTCCATTTATCCGGGATCTAGGCATAATTAACAATCCATTCTATAATTCTTCTCATTTTCCCAAAGGAAAATTATCCTAATTGTACAGTAGTATGAAATATCATAAAAATAGACTAATTCTAAAAAAAGATGTGGATATTCCGCTCAAATTGTGCCCAAGGGGGGATGAGATATGAAATATTTGAATGAGATTGGATTTCCTACAAATTAAGTAGTATACTGATAAACGGAACTATTACGATTTTCTCTAAGTTGACTAACCAAGGACTTTATTTTACTATAGATTCTGGTAACTCGAAAAGTTTTGATTTGGTTATAATCAAAAGAGGAAAAATAAAGAATGGAATTAGAATTCCATGATAAAATAGAGGAGAGTAACCATACTCTTTTGTTTGCATAATGCGTATGCGTTATACAATTAAAATATAAAAATCTATTAAGTAAATTGGTGTTGAGAAATATGAAATTTGAAAGGAATCTTTTATTCCTATGTAACCAGTAATGGGTTCTACCCGTACTGGAATAAATAATATGAATGACTCGCTATTCACTTCACTCGGTTTCTGGTCAATAATAAGATTATGATTATGTAGGAGAGATGGCCGAGTGGTTCAAGGCGTAGCATTGGAACTGCTATGTAGGCTTTTGTTTACCGAGGGTTCGAATCCCTCTCTTTCCGTTTCTATCGAGTCACCAACGTTACCGATCACAATGTATCAAATTCAAATAACAATTGATAGCATTATTCCAACAGTAAGTAAGAACTTTATTTGATTTGATAGAGATTCTCTATTCCTAATTACATTACTGTGGTACGTAAAATATAAATATGGGAAAAGCAAAAAAAAATCCTACTGCCGATCCATTTGTGATACGTGAATAAGAAAAAAAAATGTGGATCAAGGCTCTTAAATCTATATTCCTTCGACAAAAAAAGGGTATGGTATAAAGTCAAATTGTCTGAACCTTTCTTGTTATTTTCATTAGGTTCAAGTCTGACGGGAATAATATTCTACGACTAACAACTCATTTATTTTCAAACCAATCCACTTACTATCTATTATTTGATTTACTAATCCTTCATATTGGAATAAGTCAATAGTCAAATGTTTTGGCAATTCCTCCCGGAGCGATGAAGCAATATAATTTTGAATCAGAGATTTCGATCTTTGTTTATCCTTCGTAGTAATAATATCTCGGGGTTTGCAACGGTAACTTGGTATATCTACTAGACGACCATTAACTAAAATATGTCTATGGTTAACTAATTGTCTGGCTCCAGGAATGGTTGAAGCCATACCTAATCGAAAAAGGATGTTATCCAAACGCATCTCAAGTAGCTGTAGTAAAACCTGACCTGTTGACCCTTTGACTTTTCCAGCGATATGCACATATCTAAGTAATTGTCGTTCTGTTAGACCATAATGAAAACGCAATTTCTGTTTTTCTTCTAGACGAATACGATATTGCGATTTTTTCCCAGAACGCAATTGGTTTTTAAGATCACTTCCAGATCTAGGCCTTTTACTAGTTAATCCTGGTAAAGCCCCCAGACGGCGTATTTTTTTGAAACGAGGCCCTCGGTAACGAGACATAAAACTCCTTTTTTTATTGAAAAATTTAAAGAAAAATCTAAATTAAGACTGAACTAAAGGATAAACAAAGCAAGGCTAAATCTACTGAAGTATACAATACTAAAGTAGAATGAAAATAGAATGAAATGCATTGTATCAATATCTATATTTTTTGTATATGATAGTAAGGAAGTTAAGTCTCTGTTTTATGATTTGTTCTGTATAGATCTAATTGCTCCATTCCAATCTATTTTTTATTCATAGTTGCAAGTTAACACGACATAATAGATCAGCGACCGATATTTGAAGAAAGGGGGGAGAAGATATTATCAATCATGAAAAAATAGATAGATAAAAGCCGGCTATCGGAATCGAACCGATGACCATCGCATTACAAATGCGATGCTCTAACCTCTGAGCTAAGCGGGCTCACATAGCAGAAATAGAAATAGTGAATAGGGAGTCCGGAAACTACCAGATTTAATATATTAGCTATTAATTTATTTTAAAAATTTTAATTCATAGTATTAATAATTACTTAATAATAATACTTAAAAATACATAATATTTCCATAATTATTACTTGATTAAGAATATAATATCAAATTGAATTTGATATTATATTTTATAAAAGTCTAAATTATTTCTTAAAGAACAGTTATACCAAATTATGCTAAGTAATTATTAATTATCTCTAATAAATTATATAATTAATTATATTATATAATATAATGATAGTGAATCCATTCTAAGATAAGAATAAAGATATTATTTTTATAAAGATACAATTAAAATTATAATTAAGATATTCCTTTGTTGTCATTCAGATAAGATAGGGCGAAAAAAAAAAAAAAAAAAATAAGTAATGAGTATCGATCCTTCCAGTATTACAAATTGCGCTTTTAAAGTCAAAATGAAGGGAGGAGAGATTATAGAGGTGGGATATATCTATTCATATTGAATTGGAGGCACATCAATGATAGAATCATGTCCGATTGGAACAAATAGGGTTCATTCAATACAATGGAAATGATAGAGAATGGCAAAAAAAAATAGTGGCATACACTTTTAGATATAAGAATCATTATCTAATAAATTCAACGCAATGATTTTGATTCCAAGATAAATAAAATAAATAAAAGAATTGAATAGAATTACAACTGGATCCTGTCGCAAAAGGGGATATGGCGAAATCGGTAGACGCTACGGACTTGATTAAATTGAGCCTTGGTATGGAAACCTGCTAAGTGATAACTTCCAAATTCAGAGAAACCCCGGAATTAAAAATGGGCAA